AAAATCTATATGAAAAAATTATATATATAAATAAATTTTTATGATTTATGAAATTTAATTTAAATTTATTTTACATGTAAATTTTAGTGTTAATTTTTAATTATTTTAATAATAATTATTAATATTTGCAGTAATTAAAATTAAAAATTTAAGAAATTAAGATTTAGTAATATTTAATTTATTAACAAATTTTGTGCCAGCAGTTGCGGTTATACAAAAAATAATTTAAATTTTATCAGTATATAATAAATAAAAATTATTATTAAATTTAAATATTAAATTATTAAGTGAAATTTTAATTTAATTAAAATTTATATTAATTTTATGATTTATTAAATTTTATAAAAAACTAGGATTAGATACCCTATTATTAAAAATTAAATTTATAATACTAAAATAGTAGATAATAATTTATTGAAACTTAAATAATTTGGCGGTATTTTAGTTCATTTAGAGGAATCTGTTTAATAATTGATAATCCACGAATAAATTTACTTAATTTATTATTTTGTATATCGTTGTTAAAAAAATATTTTTTATTAAAAATAATATTTTAAAATTTTCATATAAAATTAATTCAGATCAAGATGCAGATTATAATTAAGAATATAATGGATTACAATAAATAAATTTAAATGAATAATATTTTTTAATAAATATTTGAAGGTGGATTTAAATGTAATTTTAATTAGTTTATTAAAATGATTATATATTAAAATATGTACATATTGCCCGTCGCTTTCATTAATAAATTGGAATAAGTCGTAACAAAGTAGAGGTACTGGAAAGTGTTTCTAGAAAGAACAAATTAGAGCTTGATAAAAGTATTTCATTTACATTGAAAAGATATTAAATTATAATTAATTTGAGGGGGATAAATTAATAAAGTATAAATAATAAAAGAATTTTTAATATTAAATAACTTAATGGGGGTTAAAGTATATTTAATAGAAAAAATGAAAAAAAATTTATAGTAAATTAGTATTGTAAAAGAAATTTGAAATATATTGAAAATAAATTTGTATAAAAGTAAATTTAATTTATTGTATCTTGTGTATCAGAGTTTATTAATAATATTTTTTATTTAAAAATTTTCTCGAATTTAAAAGAGATAATTAATTATTAAAGTTAATGTTGAATAATTATTTTAAATAATTAATTTGAAATTAAATGTTAATCGTTTTTAAATATATCTAGTTTTTTTAGAAAAAAATTTAATTTTAAATTTTGGAATATATAATTTTAATTAATTAAAATTATATTTTTAAAATTAAATATTTTAAGGGATAAGCTTTAAAATAAATTTTTATAATAAATTTTTATAATAATTAAAATTTTTAAAATTTATATTGTTTATAAATTATAATTTTTTATAAATAATTTTAATTAAATTAAAATTTAAAATTTATTTAATTTTTTTTATAAAAAAATATTTTGTAATAACTTAAATTTAGATATAATGATAAAATTAGTATATAATTAAATAAAAATGATTTTTTTTTGATAATTTAATAAAAGGAATTCGGCAAAAATTTATATTCACTTGTTTATCAAAAACATGTCTTTTTGATTAATAATTTAAAGTCTAATCTGCCCACTGATATAATATTAAAGGGCTGCAGTATTTTGACTGTACAAAGGTAGCATAATCATTAGTCTCTTAATTGGTGACTTGTATGAAAGATTTGATGAAATATATACTGTCTCTATTTAATTAGTAAAATTTAATTTTTTAGTTAAAAAGCTAAAATATATTTAAAAGACGAGAAGACCCTATAGAGTTTTATATTTAATTAAATTAAAATTTTTTATAAGATTTAAAATTTTGATGTGTTTAAATATTATGTTGGGGTGACAAAAAAATTTAAATAACTTTTTTTATAGGTTAACATTTATTAATGAATATATGATCCGTAATTTACGATTATAAGAAAAAATTACCTTAGGGATAACAGCGTAATTTTTTTTTTTAGTTCAAATAAGAATTAAAGTTTGCGACCTCGATGTTGGATTAAGATAAAATTTAAATGCAAAAGTTTAAAATTTTTGATCTGTTCGATCATTAAAATCTTACATGATCTGAGTTCAAACCGGTGTAAGCCAGGTTGGTTTCTATCTTTAAATTTATAAAATATTTTAGTACGAAAGGATCAAATATTTAAAATAATTTTATATAATAAGAATTTTAATAATAGTAAATAAATAAACTATTTTGGCAGAAAAAATGTAATGGTTTTAGAAATCATAAATATATAATTTAATTATATATGTAGTAAATGATAATAAAAGATATAATAATAATAGTTTTAGGGATATTAATTTTAATTTTAGGAGTATTAATTGGGGTTGCTTTTCTTACATTATTGGAACGTAAGGTTTTAGGTTATATTCAAATTCGAAAAGGCCCTAATAAAGTTGGATATATAGGAATTTTACAGCCTTTTTCTGATGCTATTAAATTATTTACTAAGGAACAAATTTTTCCTATATATTGTAATTATATTTCTTATTATTTTTCTCCTATTATTGGTTTTATTTTATCTTTAATGGTTTGAATATTAATTCCTTATTATTTTAATATATTTAGATTTAATTTAGGTATTTTATTTTTTTTATCTTGTACTAGAATAGGAGTATATACTGTTATAGTAGCAGGATGATCTTCAAATTCTAATTATTCATTATTAGGAGGATTACGAGCTGTGGCTCAAACAATTTCTTATGAAGTAAGATTAGCTTTAATTATATTATCAAGAATTGTTTTAATTATAGATTTTAATATAATGAAATTTTCTGTTTATCAAGATTTAATTTGATTTTTTTTTTTAATATTACCTTTAAGAATATGTTGAATTTCTTCAAGATTAGCTGAAACTAATCGAACTCCTTTTGATTTTGCAGAAGGGGAAAGAGAGTTAGTTTCAGGATTTAATATTGAGTATAGAAGAGGAGGATTTGCTTTAATTTTTTTAGCTGAATATTCAAGAATTTTATTTATAAGAATGTTATTTGTTTTAATATATATAGGAGGGTATAATATATCTTTGTTATTTTATTTAAAATTAGTTTTTATTTGTTTTTTATTTATTTGAGTTCGTGGGACGTTACCACGTTATCGATATGATAAATTAATATATTTATGTTGAAAAAGATATTTGCCTATTTCTTTAAATTATTTATTATTTTTTATAGGAATGAAAATTTTTTTAAATTAGTTAATAATTTTAGTATAAATTAATAGAATAAATTATTCTTTCTTAAGTTTTCAAAACAAATGCTTTAACAAGCTCATTAATTATTAATTAAAAATTAAACTATCTCAAAATTTATTAATAATAGGATTAATAATAAAATAAGAAAAATATATAATAGTAAGTAATTGTCCAGTAATAATATAAGGATCTTCTACAGGACGAGCTCCAATTCAAGTTAGTAAAATAACAATAGATATTATAGATCAAAATAATATTTGATTAATTGGATAAAATTGAATTCCTTGAATTTTTTTATTGAAAGTAAAAGGAAGAATAATTAAAATTAAAATAGATATTACTAAAGCAATAACTCCTCCTAGTTTATTTGGAATAGATCGTAAAATTGCATAAGCAAATAAGAAATATCATTCTGGTTGAATATGAATTGGAGTTACTAAAGGATTAGCAGGGATAAAATTATCAGGATCTCCTAAAAGATAAGGATTGGTTAATGTTAATATAATTAATAATATTAATATAATAATAAATCCAATTAAATCTTTAAAAGTAAAAAATGGATGAAAAGGAATTTTATCTAAATTTCTATTGATTCCTAGGGGATTATTAGAACCTGTTTGATGTAAAAATAATAAATGGATTATGGTTAATATTAAAATAATAAATGGAAATAAAAAATGAAATGAGTAAAAACGAGTTAAAGTAGCATTATCTACAGCAAATCCTCCTCAAATTCAATTTACTAATATTGTTCCTAAGTAAGGAATAGCAGATAAAAGATTAGTAATAACTGTTGCTCCTCAAAATGATATTTGACCCCATGGTAAAACATAACCTATAAATGCTGTAGCTATTAAAATAAATAAAATAATAATTCCTACTATTCAAGTATATTTTAGATTAAATGATTCATAATAAATTCCTCGTCCAATATGTAAATAAATACAAATAAAAAAAAATGAAGCACCGTTAGCATGTAAAGTTCGAATTAATCAACCATAGTTAACATTTCGACAAATATAATTTACACTATAAAAAGCTAATTCAATATTAGCGGTATAATATATAGTTAAAAATAATCCGGTTAAAATTTGGATAATTAAACATAATGCTAATAATGATCCAAAATTTCATCATAAAGAAATATTAGATGGGGAAGGTAAATCAATTAATGATCCATTAATAATTTTAACTAATGGGTGAGTTTTTCGTAAAGGTAAGAATTTATTTATCATTAGTTAAATTATTAATTTGATAGTCGTAAAGGACCAAAAAAAATATTAGTAATATTAACTACAGCTACTAGAGTAATAAATAGATAAATAATTAATATTATTATTATTAAATGAGTATAATTATTATATAATTTTGATAAATTAATTTTATTTTCATTATTAAAAAAAATAAATAAATTTTTAAAATTATTTATTTCATAATTATTAATAAAATTTAATCAATTTATATTATATATATATATATATCTTAAAAAAATTGATAATATAAAAATAAAAATTAAAATTATTTTTATATAAAAATTATTATAAAATATTTCATTAGAAGCAATTCTTGATACATAAATAAATAAAACTAATAATCCTCCTGAAAATACTAAAAATAGAATATAAGAGAATCAATATGTATTAATTAATATTCCTGATAATAAACAAGTTAATAAAGTTTGAAATAAAATTATTAATCCTATTGATAAAGGGTGATTAAAAAAAAATATTATAATAGAAAATATTATAATTAATAAGGATAAAAATATTTTTAAGATTTCAAAGAATAGTTTAAAAAAAATAATAATTTTGGAGATTATTGATAAAGAATTTCTTTTTCTTTGAAGTTTTTAAAGTAATATACTTATTTTTGATTTACAAGACCAATGTTTTAATTTTAAACTATAAAAACAAATGATAATTTTAAATATATGATTTATTATTTTTGTTATATTTTTATGTGGTAATATAATTTTTATTTCTAAACATAAACATTTATTAATTGTTTTATTGAGATTAGAATACATTGTATTAAGAGTATTTTTTTTGATATTAATTTATTTAAATTATATTGAATATGAAATATATATATTAATAATTTTTTTATTATTTACTGTTTGTGAAGGTGCTTTAGGGTTATCAATTTTAGTTTCTATGATTCGTACTCATGGAAATGATTATTTTAAAAGATTTAATTTATTATAATGATAAAATTTTTAATAATAATAATTTTTATAATTCCTTTATGTTTTATAAAAAATATATTTTGATTGGTTCAAATAATATTAATATTAATTATATTTATTTTTATAAATTTAAGTTTAAATATTAATAATTTTTGTAATTTAAGATATATAATAGGTTGTGATTTAATTTCTTTTGGTTTAATTTTATTAAGAATTTGAATTTGTATATTAATAGTTATAGCAAGAGAATCATTATATAAAAATAATTTTTATATTAATTTTTTTTTATTAAATATTGTTATTCTATTAATTATATTATATTTAACATTTAGAATATTAAATTTATTTATATTTTATTTATTTTTTGAAGGAAGATTAATTCCAACTTTAATATTAATTATTGGTTGAGGATATCAACCTGAACGAATTCAAGCTGGAATGTATTTATTATTTTATACTTTATTTGCTTCTTTACCTATATTAATAGGAATTTTTTTTATTTTTGATTATTTAAATTATTTAACTATTTATTTTATAAAATTTTTTAATATAAATTTATATTTATTGTATTTATCAATAATTTTAGCTTTTTTAGTAAAAATACCTATATATTTTGTACATTTATGATTACCTAAAGCTCATGTTGAAGCTCCAGTATCTGGTTCAATAATTTTAGCAGGAATTATATTAAAATTAGGAGGATACGGATTATTGCGAGTTTTGATTCTTTTTCAAAATATTGGTATAAAAATGAATTTTATTTGAATTATTATTAGATTAATAGGGGGGTTATATATTAGATTAAATTGTTTTTGTCAAGTAGATATAAAATCTTTAATTGCTTATTCATCTGTTGCTCATATAAGATTAGTAATTGGAGGGATTATAACAATAAATTATTGAGGTTATTTAGGTTCTTATATTATAATAATTGGGCATGGATTATGTTCATCAGGAATATTTTGTTTAGCAAATATTAATTATGAACGTTTACATAGACGAAGATTATTTATAAATAAGGGTATAATAAATTTTATACCTTCTATAAGTTTATGATGATTTTTATTGATATCATCTAATATAGCAGCTCCACCTTCAATAAATTTAATAGGTGAAATTAGATTAATTAATAGACTAGTAAGTTGATCTTGATTATCAATAGTTATATTAATTATAATATCTTTTTTTAGAGCAGGTTATAGATTATATTTATATTCTTATACTCAACATGGAAAATATAATTTAAGAATTTATAGATTTTATACTGGAGTTTCTCGTGAATATTTAATATTAATTTTACATTGATTACCTTTAAATATATTAATTTTAAAAATTGAATATTTTATAATTTGATTTTAATTTAAATAATTTAAAAAAAATATTGATTTGTGGAGTCAAAAATATGAGAAATCATTTTAAATTATTAAAAATTATTCAATTTGTTTTATTAGATTTTTTTTTTTATTTTTTTTTAGAATAATAAATTTTTTTTTTATAATTTATTTTATTATAGAAAATATAATTTTATTTTTAGAGTGGGAAATTATTTCTTTTAATTCTATAAATATTGTTATATCTATTATTTTAGACTGAATATCATTATTATTTATAATATTTGTATTAATAATTTCATCTTCAGTAATTTATTATAGAAAAAGATATATAAGATCAGAATTAAATTTAAATCGGTTTATTATTTTAGTATTATTATTTGTTTTTTCGATAATTTTATTAATTATTAGCCCTAATATAATTAGAATTTTTTTAGGATGAGATGGATTAGGTTTAGTTTCTTATTGTTTAGTAATTTATTATCAAAATATCAAATCTTATAATGCTGGAATATTAACTGCTTTATCAAATCGAATTGGGGATGTTATAATTTTAATAGTAATTTCTTGAATAATAAATTATGGAAGTTGAAATTATATTTTTTATTTAAATTTTATAAGTAATGATTATTCAATAAAGATTATTGGAATTTTAGTAATTATTGCAGCTATAACTAAAAGAGCTCAAATTCCTTTTAGTTCATGATTACCAGCTGCTATAGCAGCTCCAACTCCTGTTTCTGCTTTAGTTCATTCTTCTACATTAGTAACTGCTGGAGTTTATTTATTAATTCGATTTAATATATTATTAGTTGATATATTTTTTTTTAAGTTATTATTATTATTATCTGGGTTAACAATATTAATAGCTGGAATTTCTGCTAATTATGAGTTTGATTTAAAAAAAATTATTGCATTATCTACTTTAAGACAATTAGGATTAATAATAAGAATTTTAAGAATAGGATTACCAGAATTGGCTTTTTTTCATTTATTAACTCATGCTATATTTAAAGCTTTATTATTTATATGTGCTGGAGTAATTATTCATATAATAAATGATAATCAGGATATTCGTTTTATAGGGGGTATTAGATTATATATTCCTATAACTTCTTTATGTATAAATATTTCTAATTTAGCTTTATGTGGGATTCCTTTTTTAGCTGGATTTTATTCTAAAGATTTAATTTTAGAAATAGTAAGAATAAGAAATTTAAATATATTAATTTTTTTTTTATATTATTTTTCTACAGGTTTAACAATATTTTATACTATTCGTTTATTAATATATTTAATAATTAATGATTATAATTTATTTTCTATTTATAATTTATATGATGAAGATTATATTATATTAAAAAGTATATTTTTATTATTATTTATAAGTTTAGTTACAGGAAGATTTTTAATATGAATAATTTTTAATTATCCATGTATAATTTATTTATCATTTAATTTAAAAATAATAGTTGTTTATGTGAGATTAATTGGTTTAATTATAGGATATTTAATTAGAAATATAAAAATTTATTCTTTAAATAAATTTTTAATAGTTTATGATTTAAGAAGTTTTTTATCTTTAATGTGATTTATACCTAATTTATCTACTTATGGTTTAAATTATTATTTCTTAAATTATAGTCAAGGTTTGGTAAAAAATATTGATATAGGATGAGTAGAGTTATATAGAGGTCAAGGTATATTTAATATTATTAAAAATTATTCAATTTTTTATTATTTATATCAAATGAATAATTTTAAAATTTATTTGTTTAGATTTATTTTATGAATAATAATTTTTTATTTAATATTATTAATTTAATAAAAATTTAAATAGCTTATATATTAGAGCATGATATTGAAGATATTAAGGAGATTATTTAATCTTTAAATATTTATAAAAAAATTTTTTTATTTTTACAATGAAAATGTAATGTTTTAATTAAACTATATAAATAAAAGAAAGAAGAAATATTAATGATTTTAATCACTATAAATTAAGTTAGCAGCTTAATTGTATTATATTTCAAATTTAATTGGAATATAATATTCAATAATATCATTAACAGTGATATACCTCTATTTGGTTTCAATTAATATAAATAAGGAGTTAAATAACTCATTCTTTTAAGTCGAAATTAAATGCAATTTATTGCTTCTTATTTAAGATAAATTGATTGATCAATATTTTTTGAATGCAAATCAAATGTTTTATTTAAACTATAATCCTTAATTAGTTCAATTAAGTATATTTTGATTTCATTCATGATATAATCCTAATAATAAAATAATTAAAAAGAAAAATCTAATTTTTATTAATATAATAAAATTAACTAGATTAAATGATATAATAATTGGAAAAAGAAGAGCAATTTCAATATCAAAAATTAAAAAAATTACTGTAATTAAAAAAAAATGTAATGAAAATGGAATTCGTGCTGAAGATTTAGGATCAAATCCACATTCAAATGGGGAACATTTTTCTCGGTCTATAAATGATTTTTTTGATAAAATTATAGATAGTAATATTATAATATTAGAAATAATAATAATTAAAATTGATATAATTAATAATAAAATAATTATTTATATTAAAAATAAATTAAACTTTTTGATTGGAAATCAAATATACTAAATATATTATATAAATAAATTAATTTCCTCATCAATAAATTGAAATATAAAGGAATAATCATACTACATCAACAAAGTGTCAATATCATGCTGCTGCTTCGAATCCAAAATGATGTTTATTTGAGAAATGGTTATTTAAGTGACGAAAAAAACATGTTGTTAAAAAAATTGTTCCAATAATTACATGTAATCCATGAAATCCTGTTGCTATAAAAAAAGTTGATCCATAAATACTATCTGCAATAGTAAAAGGTGCTTCAAAATATTCATATGCTTGAAGAATGGTAAAATAAATTCCTAATATAATAGTAATAAATAATCTTTGTGTAGTTTGAGAATGATTATTTTCTATTAATGCATGATGAGCTCAAGTCACAGTTACTCCTGATCTAATTAAAATAATGGTGTTTAATAGAGGAATTTGAAATGGATTAAACGGGGTAATATTTGATGGAGGTCATATGGCTCCAATTTCAATATTAGGTGATAAACTTCTATGAAAAAAAGCTCAAAAAAAAGATAAAAAAAAGAATACTTCTGAGATAATAAAAAGAATTATACCTCATCGTAATCCTTTAGAAACTAAAATGGTATGTTTACCTTGTATAGTTCCTTCTCGGCAAATATCTCGTCATCATTGATATATGGTTATAATAATAATAACATAACCTAAAATTATTAAGTTTATATTAAAATTATGAAATCATTTAATTATGCCAGTAACTAATGTCATTACTCCGATAGCTCCTGTTAAAGGTCATGGTCTATAATCTACTAAATGATAAGGATGATTATGATTTATTGTCATTAATTTACTTCTCTAGAATAAAGAGTTCTAAGAATAGAAATTACGTAAGATTGAATAATAGCTACAGCAGATTCTAAAATTAAAAGTAAAATTTGAATAAAAATTAAAATAAATAATATAAAGAATGATAAATTAGAGCTAGTTCTTCTTAATAAAGTTAATAATAAATGTCCAGCAATTATATTAGCAGTTAGACGAACAGCTAAAGTTCCTGGACGAATGATATTACTAATGGTTTCAATTAATACTATAAATGGTATTAAAATTCTTGGGGTTCCTTGAGGAATTATATGAATAAATATATGTTGATAATTATTAATTCATCCATATAGTATAAATCTAATTCATAATGATAATGAAATTGATAGAGAGATAGTTAAATGACTTGTTCTTGTAAAAATATAAGGAAATAAACCTAAAAAATTATTAAATAAAATAAAAGTAAATAATGAAATAAAAATAAAAGTTGATCCATTAAATCTATTAATACCTAATAATATTTTGAATTCATTATGAAGTTTATTAGTAATAAAATTTCAAAAAATATAATGTCGATTAGGGATTAATCAAAAAGAGTATGGGATAAATATTAATCCAATAAAAGTTCTAATTCAATTTAATGGTAAATTAAATAAGTTTGTTGATGGATCAAAAATAGAAAATAAATTACTTATCATTTTCAATTTATGTTTTTAAAATTTTTTTTATTAGAATAAAATAAATTTTTAAAGCTATTAATATTAAAAATATAATAATTTATAATATTGAATAAAATAAAAATTGTAATAAAAAAAAAAAAAGATAGTAATCAATTAATAGGTATTATTTGAGGAATAAAAGAATATTACTAATGTAATAATTTAAATTTGACATATTTATGTTATAGATATTAACTAATTCTTTCATTAGAAGTAATTGCTAATTTACTATAAAATGGTTTAAGAGACCAGTACTTGCTTTCAGTCATCTAATGATAAATAATTATTAATTCAATTAATAAAATTTTTAATAGAAATTCTTTCGATTACAATAGGTATAAAACTATGATTAGCTCCACAAATTTCTGAACATTGACCGAAAAAAATTCCTGGACGATTAATAAAAAATCTAGTTTGATTTAATCGTCCAGGATTAGCATCTACTTTTACTCCTAATGATGGAATAGTTCATGAATGAATTACATCGGTAGCTGTTACTATAATTCGAATTTGATTATTTATAGGTAAAATAATTCGATTATCTACATCTAATAAACGAAAATTTTCAGGGGTATTTTTATTATATTGAATTATATATGAATCAAATTCAATATTATTAAAATCTGAATATTCATAACTTCAGTATCATTGATGTCCAATAGATTTTAAAGTAATTAAAGGATTATTAAGTTCATCTAATAAATATAATAAACGTAAAGAAGGTAAAGCAATAAAAATTAATGTAATTGCAGGAATAATAGTTCAAATTAATTCAATTATTTGTCCTTCTAATAAAAATCGATTAATAAATTTATTAAAAAATAAAATAAATATTAAGTAACCTACTAAAATAGTAATTATAATTAAAATAATTAAAGTATGATCATGAAAAAAAATAATTTGTTCTATTAAAGGTGAAGCACCATTTTGAAGATTTAAATTAGATCAAGTTGGCATTTCTAAAAAAAGGATAATCCTTTATAAATGGAGTTTAAATCCATTACATATCATCTGCCATATTAGAAGTTTCTTAAAATAGGTAATTCATTATAAGAATGTTCTGCAGGAGGTAAATTTTGTAATCATTCAATTGAAGAAGATATATTTAAAGAAAATAAAATTATACGTTGATTAATTATTGATTCTCAAATAATTATTATTATTATTATTATTGATAATAAAGAAATATATGATCCAAATGAAGAAATAATATTTCATGAAGTAAAATTATCAGGATAATCAGAATATCGTCGAGGTATTCCTGATAGACCTAAAAAATGTTGAGGAAAAAAAGTTAAATTTACTCCAAAAAATATTGATAAAAATTGAATTTTTAATAAATAAGGATTTAATGATAATCCTGTAAATAAAGGATATCAATGAATAAATCCACCTATAATTGCAAATACTGCCCCTATAGATAAAACATAATGAAAATGAGCTACAACATAATAAGTATCATGTAATGTTACATCAATAGAAGAATTGGCTAAAATTACTCCTGTTAATCCTCCAACTGTAAATAAAAAAACAAATCCTAATCTTCATAAAATAGATGGTCTATAATTAATTTGAGATCCGTGTAATGTTGCTAATCAACTAAAAATTTTAATTCCTGTAGGTACAGCAATAATTATAGTTGCAGAAGTAAAATAAGCTCGTGTGTCAATATCTATTCCTACAGTAAATATATGATGAGCTCAAACAATAAATCCTAATAAACCAATTGCTATTATAGCATAAATTATTCCTAAACATCCGAAAGTTTCTTTTTTTCCACTTTCTTGTGAAATAATATGAGAAATTATACCGAATCCTGGTAAAATTAAAATATAAACTTCTGGATGACCAAAAAATCAAAATAAATGTTGGTATAAAATAGGATCTCCTCCTCCTGCAGGATCAAAAAAAGAAGTATTAAGGTTTCGATCTGTTAAAAGTATAGTAATAGCACCTGCTAAAACAGGTAGAGATAATAATAAAAGTAAAGCAGTAATTCCTACTGCTCATACAAAAAGAGGTATTTGATCAAATGATATATGATTAATTCGTATATTAATAATAGTTGTAATAAAATTAATAGCTCCTAAAATAGATGAAATTCCAGCTAAATGTAAAGAGAAAATAGCTAAATCAACTGATCTTCCTCCATGAGCAATATTAGAAGATAAAGGAGGGTAAACTGTTCATCCAGTTCCTGCCCCATTTTCAACAATTCTTCTAGAAATTAATAAGGTTAATGAAGGGGGTAATAATCAAAATCTTATATTATTTATTCGAGGAAAAGCTATATCTGGAGCTCCTAATATTAATGGAATTAATCAATTTCCAAATCCTCCAATTATAATTGGTATAACTATAAAGAAAATTATAATAAAAGCATGAGCTGTTACAATAGTATTATAAATTTGATCATCTCCAATTAGAGATCCAGGATTACCTAATTCAGTTCGAATTAATAATCTTAATGAAGTTCCTACTATTCCTGCTCAAATACCAAAAATAAAATATAATGTTCCAATATCTTTATGATTTGTTGAATAAAGTCATTTTCGCTAATAAAAATAAAATGGCTGAGTTATAAGCGATAAATTGTAAATTTATTAACGAGAAAATCTCTTTTATTAATAAGGTCTTATAGTCAATAATGATATAAAATTGCAAATTTTAAGGAGTAAAATATATAATACTAAGGCTTAAAGAAATTTCTTTTTTTATAATTTTGAAGATTATTAGTTTATATAACTTAAAACCTTTATAAAAATATAAAGGTTCTAATAATTATACCTAGTAAAGAAATTATTCTAAAAATATTTAAAATTATTAATAAATAATTTTTTATAAAATTTTTAAATCATTTTATTTTTAAATAATTAAATATAATAGATGAATATATAATTCGAATATAAAAAAATAATATAATTAATCTTATTATAATAAAAATAAATCTAATGATAAATAATTTGTTTATAATAAGAGAATTAATAATAATTCATTTAGGAAAAAATCCTAAAAAAGGAGGTAATCCTCCTAAAGATAAAAAATTAATTAATAAAGATATTTTTAAAGAAAATTTTATATTTATAATAAATAATTGATTAATATAATAAATATTTAATATATAAAAGAAAAAACATATAATTCTGATTAAAAAGGAATATATTATTAAATAAAAAATTCACAAATTTTCTGTTATTATTAATGCTGCTAGTATTCATCCTAAATTATTAATAGATGAAAATGATATTAATTTTCGTAGTGAAGTTTGATTGATTCCTCCTATTGTACCTACAATAACATTAAAAATTATAATAAATATTAAAAAATTATTATTTATATAATAAGATAATAAAATTATTGGGGAAATTTTTTGTCATGTTATTAAAATAAAACAATTAAACCAAGATAAACCTTCAATAATATTAGGAAATCAGAAATGAAAGGGGGCTGATCCTATTTTTATTAATATGGAGGAATTAATTAAAATAGAAAATAAATTATTAATTTCAAAATTTTTTAATAAAATTATTTTTAATAAAATTGAAAATAAAAAATTAATAGATGCGATTGATTGAGTAAGAAAGTATTTTAAGGCTGCTTCTGATGATAAAAGATTTTTAGAATTGGAAATTAGGGGGATAAATCTTAGTAAATTGATTTCTAACCCAATTCAACATCCTAATCAAGAATTAGCTGAAATAGAAATTAAAGTTCTAAAAAAAAGAATGAAGTAAAAAAATATTTTATTTGAATTTAAATTAAAAAAAATCTAAAATAGGGGGTTAGTTTTGTATTATAAATTCAATAGATATATTTTAGTGTAAGATGCACAATAGTTTTTGATACTATTAGATATAGTTTAATTCTATAAAATATAATAAAGGTAGAAATCTACTTTATTTATTCTATCAGAATAATCCTTTAATCAGGCACTTTATTTTTTTTAAAAAAAAGGGGTTTCCTTTATATTTGGGGTATGAACCCAAAAGCTTAAATTTAGCTTATTTTTAATTTTTTTTTTTTATTTTATATATAAAAAAGATTAAAAATGGTTTAATAATATAATTAAATTAAAAATTCATTTAACATATATATATATATATATTAAATATTTAATATATTAATATTTAATATTAATATATTAAATATAATTTTATAATTATTAATTATATTAATTTAATATAATTTATTTGAATTATAAAAATTTAAATAGCAATTTAGGTATTTAATTTAATATTATGAAGAAAAAAAATGAGAAATTATAGAATATTTATTAATTAATCTTAATTATTTTATATACTTATTTTTTAAAAAAAAAGACAAATTATTGAATATTTAATAATTAATATTAAATATTTTATATACTTATTTTTTTTTTATATTAAATATTTAATATAATATATTTATATATTAATATATTTATAAATTATTAATATATAAATATTAATATTTGTTTTTATATAAATATTAGTATAAAAAGTTATATTTTAATTTTTATTTATATTATTTAATAAATATATTAATATAAAAAAAAAAAAAA